TTATCCAATAAAAACCTAAAATTCCTAATAATAAACCAAAATCCCCTACACGGTTAGTTACAAATGCTTTTTGACAAGCATTTGACGCAGGAGGTCGCGTAAACCAAAACCCTATTAATAGATAGGAACACATTCCAACCAATTCCCAAAAAAAATAAATTTGTATCAAATTTGAACTAGTAACTAATCCTACCATGGAAGTACTGAAAAAACTCATATAAGCAAAAAATCTCAAGTATCCTTGATCGTGAGACATATAATTATCACTATAAATAAGAACCATGATTCCAACAGTAGTGATTAACATTGACATAATAGAAGTAAGTGGATCGATCAAGCAGCCGAATTCTAAAGAAAAATCATTATCGAGTGTCCAAGACCATACATATTGGTGGATAGAACTGCTATTTACTTGCTGAATAGACAGATTAGTTGAAAAAATCATGACTATACTTAACAATAAAATACTTGGAAAAGCCCACATACGACGAAGATTTTTTGCTGCTGTCGGAAAAAGAAGAAGGCCCACTCCTATTAACATAGGAACTGGAAGTGGAACGAAAGGTAAAATCCACCCATATTGATATGTATGTTGCATAAGAAAATTTAAATTCATAATTAATTGTTTCCGATTTATCGGATTTTACTTCTTTTGAAAGGAGTCAATAAAAAAATGAAAATATGCACTAACTTAAATATAAAAATATTTTTTTTTTCATTTTTATTTCTTTTTACTTATTCTTTCTGAATTTCTTGTAAATATTGCAAATATTCAAATCAAGAAGTTCCAATTGGTCAAATCATATGAAAGACAAAGATTAATTATGAGTCTCCTTCTGATTTGAAAATTCAAGTCAAATTTGGACAAGTTACTCAAAATATTCTTCTTTTTTTTAGAAAAATTTTATGCGATTTTACCATATCGTTCATAGTCTATTCTTTTAGAATTTTATAAAAAAAATTATCTAGAAAAGCGCAGATTTTTTTTGAACAATAGATGTCTTTCACATCCAGCTATACCAATGAGTAATCTCTTCATTTTATTTAAATGGCAGTTCCAAAAAAACGTACTTCTGCATCAAAAAAGCGTATTCGTAAAAATTTTTGGAAAAGGAAAGGCTATTGGTCGGCGTTAAAAGCATTTTCTTTAGGGAAATCTCTTTCTACCGGGACTTCAAAAAGTTTTTTTGTGCGACAAACAAATAAAATCAAAAAATAAGTTATTAAGAAATAAAGCGGAAAACCTTAGAACAATATAAAGCGACCTGACTCAAAAACGGAACCCTTCCGTTTCAAAAAAAAAAATTCCCCAATTCCATTTCCTGGTGAATTAATCAATGGGAAATGGAATTCTTCTGGTTACTTTGACCGAATTCAAACAAAGTTTTTTTAACAAAAAAAAAACACAAGATACTCGATTTAAATTTTAGTATATTTTCTTTCCAGGACGGGAGTCTTTTTTTCCCATCAACCTATTTGTACTAGAATATTTTTTGCACAACTTTCTTACTTTTTAATTTCTATAAATTCTTATATAGAGCCCATATATCTCTCCCCATCAATTCACGCAAAAGCACTTAATGAAAATATTCTGGATAAATAGGTGTGAATTTTGAATAATCTAAAATCTTTTTTTGTTCATTCATAAAACTTATTTTTGGGTTGTACTTTTTTAAATTAAAATCAAATAACTCAAAAACGGTAAATTTAAAAAAATGTTTTTTTGGGGGGGCTTAATGCATAGTAAAACTTGCTGCTTTTACAAGAGTTCCAGTCGAGAAGAGTCTAAAACCCACAATAAAACTAAAACCCTAAACTAAAACAATGAACCTTCAAGTACATATTGGAAGAAATTTGTATTCATCAATTTGAATCTTTCCAACAAAATATTGCATTCTGAAATCTAGACGATTTCTTATTCATAGGCTATTATAGGGTCAAGACAAGCCGCTATGGTGAAATTGGTAGACACGCTGCTCTTAGGAAGCAGTGCTAGAGCATCTCGGTTCGAGTCCGAGTGGCGGCATGACATGTCCTAAAAAAAGAAAATAGATCTTATAATGAATAATAATGAATTCAATTTCGGATTTCGATTTTATAATTAAGGAACTTTTTTTTATGATATTTTCAACTTTAGAGCATATATTAACTCATATTTCTTTTTCGACTGTTTCAATTCTAATTACAATTCATTTGATAACCTTTTTTGTCGATGAAATCGTAAAACTATATGATTCATCCGAAAAGGGCATGATAATGATCTTTTTGTGTATAACAGGATTATTAATTTCTCGTTGGATTTATTCAAAACATTTTCCACTAAGTGATTTATATGAATCGTTAATCTTCCTTTCATGGAGTTTTTCTTTTATTTATATCGTTCCATATTTCAAAAAAGAAAAAAATATTCTAAACACAATAATTAGCCCAAGTGCTATTTTTTCCCAGGGATTTGCTACCTCAGGTCTTTTAACTGAAATACACGAATCCACAATATTAGTACCCGCTCTTCAGTCCGAGTGGTTAATAATGCATGTAAGTATGATGATATTAGGATATGTAGCCCTTTTATGTGGATCATTATTATCAGTATCACTTCTAGTCATTACAGTTAGAAAAAATAGAAGATTTTTTTCTACGAATAATCGTTTATTAAATTTAAATGAGTCATTTTTACTTGGTAAAGTCAAATACATGAATGAAGGAAAAGGAAAAAATGTTTTACAAAAAACTTATTTTTTTTCTCCAATAAATTATTATAAGTCGCAATTGATTCAACAATTGGATTATTGGAGTTATCGGGTTATTAGTCTAGGATTTCTCTTTTTAACGATAGGAATTCTTTCTGGAGCAGTATGGGCTAACGAAGCATGGGGATCCTATTGGAGTTGGGACCCAAAAGAAACTTGGGCCTTTATTACTTGGATCATATTTGCAATTTATTTACATACTCAAACAAATATAAAATTGAAGGGTACAAATTCAGCAATTGTAGCGTTTATTGGGTTTCTTATAATTTGGATATGCTATTTTGGAGTAAATCTATTAGGAATAGGGTTACATAGTTATGGTTCATTTACATTAACATCTAATTAAATTCAAAAAGCTTACTACTTACGAATAGGAATAGAAAAGCATACAACGCATATGAATATCACTTTGTGTGAACTAGCGAGAGCCCCGTGACTTTGATTCGCGGCACTCTCGCCAGTTCTAGTTCAAATTTCTTTTTTTTTACTTAAACTTAACACAAGAGAAGAAAAAGCCTTCTTTTTTTTCATTGTACAACGAACCTTTTTGGAAACGATAAGATCGTTTTTTCATTTTTTTATCAATAAAAAAACGATCTATAAAAAGAATTAGATAGGATAACTTCAACCTTTTCAACTGATAGTGAAAGAACGAAATCTGGGTATATACCAATACCGAGTACGGGTAAAAAAACAGATATTGAAAGAAATAATTCTCGCGGCCCAGAATCAAAAAAATAAGAGTTTGGGCCGTTAAATATCTTGTATCCATAGAACATCTGGCGTAACATAGATAATAAATAAATAGGGGTTAATATCATTCCAATTGCCATTACAAAAGTAATTGGGATTTTTGTCATTAAAAGAAATTTTGGACTAGTAACTAATCCAAAAAATACTATTAATTCGGCAACAAAACCACTCATACCTGGTAATGCGAGGGAGGCCATCGAAAAACTACTGAACATCGTGAACATTTTTGGCATTGGGATAGCTATTCCACCCATTTCATCAAGATAAAGAAGACGTATTCTATCATAAGTTGTTCCGGCCAAGAAAAAAAGTGCAGCACCGATAAATCCATGAGAGATTATTTGTAAAAGGGCTCCGTTGAGCCCCATATCCGTGATAGAACCAATTCCTATAATTATAAAACCCATATGAGATACAGAGGAATAGGCTATTCTTTTTTTTAAATTCCGTTGACCCAGAGATGTTGAAGCTGCATAGATTATTTGCATTGCGCCCACTATTATCAACCAAGGAGAAAATAGAGAATGAGCATGAGGAAAAAATTCCATATTGATCCGAACTAATCCATACGCTCCCATTTTTAATAAGATTCCGGCTAGAAGCATACAAGTACTATAATGCGCTTCTCCGTGGGTATCTGGTAACCATGTATGTAGGGGTATGATTGGTAATTTGACAGCAAAAGCAAGAAAAAATCCACTATAAAATAATATTTCCAAGGCCGCGGGATAGGACTGATTAGCCAATATTTCAAAATTTAATGTTGGTTCAGTAGAACTATATAAACCGACACCCAGAACTCCCATTAAAAGAAAAATAGAACCCCCTGCCGTGTACAAAATAAATTTTGTAGCCGAATACAGGCGTTTTTTTCCTCCCCACATGGATACAAGTAGATAAACGGGAATTAATTCTAACTCCCACATGAGAAAAAAAAGTAAAAGATCTCGAGAAGAAAATAATCCTATTTGTCCACTGTACATTGCTAACATCAGGAAATGAAATAATCGAGAATCTCGAGTAACTGGCCAAGCCGCTAAAGTAGCTAAAGTAGTGATGAATCCCGTTAGTAAAATGGGTCCTATAGAGAGTCCATCTATTCCCAATCTCCAATGAAAATCCAAAAAAAGGATCCATTTATAATCCTCTATTAGTTGGATTAATGGGTCGTCTGATTGAAAATGATAGCAAAATGCATAAGTCGTTAGAAGAAGCTCTAAAATACACATACATATAGTATACCAACGGATTACTCTATTTCCCCTATGTGGAAGAAAAAAAATTAAGCAACCTGCAAATATTGGCAAAACCACAATTATTGTTAAACAAGGAAAATGGTTCGTGGTAAAGACAAGATACGCTTGGGCCAGAAAAATCCGTGCTCAATTGAATTTTATTTTGAGCACGGATTTTGTCGGTAAAAAAAAAAAAAAAGAAAAATGGATTCAAGTAGAGTTTTATGGAATGTATCAATAAGCTAGACCCATACTCCGAGTTGTTTCATGCCATAAATAAACCCGAACACTCAAAAAATCCGTTGGACACGCGGATTCACACCTCTTACAACCAACGCAGTCTTCGGTCCTTGGGGCAGAAGCGATTTGTTTAGCTTTACATCCATCCCAAGGTATCATTTCTAATACATCGGTGGGGCACGCCCGGACACATTGGGTACATCCTATACATGTATCATAAATCTTTACTGAATGTGACATTGGATCTATACATTTTGAACGTCATAAATTTTCGATCTAGTAAACTAACTTATAAATGAATCCTATAAGTTAGATACCGGACGAATCAATGAGTGATCATAATCAATTTTCTTCCGAATTTCTTTATCAAAAAGGACCAAAATACTTTGATTTCTTGTGTTTTTGCAACCACAATTATACCTTACAGGTCTCAAACCTATTAATTTGAACTTATTTCTAAATATTCAATTTTCCACCGGTACAATGAATACTATTTATTCAACAAGTTTGATTGGTTAATACGAGTTGATTTTTTGTTACGATAAATTGATGAAACAATAGCCGGTCCAATAGCTGCTTCAGCGGCTGCAATAGTTATAACAAAAATTGAAAAAATGTCTCCTCTTAATTGACGATTATCAAAAATATCAGAAAATGTTACAAAATTTATATTAACTGAATTTAATAGAAGTTCAAGGCACATAAGGGCTCTAACCATATTTCGACTTGTGATCAATCCATAGATACCAACAGAAAATAAATAAGCACTCAAAACAAGTATATGTTCGAGCATCATTAATCAACTCCTTATCAATTTTGATTCGTTTTAATCTGAACAATAATTGAATAGACCCGATTATAACAAATAACAAATATGAAACAGGAAAATAGATTGGTAATAGAAATAGATCGATATAAAACGAAAGCCTTTCTATTCGATTAAAAAAAAAAGTAATTCAAATTAACAAATTATAGCTTTTGTGTTAGTTAATTCGATTTGAATTACTTGTTGATTTCTTATTGACGAGCTATAGAAATAGCACCTATTAAAGCGACTAAAAGGATTATTGAAATGAGTTCAAATGGAAGAAAAAAATCCGTTGCTAAATGAATTCCAATTTGTTGGCTATTACTTATCAAATCTTGTTCTAAAATATGATTTGATTTTGTAGTCCAGCTGATCCCATACCAGGCCGTATCTGGAATAGTAGTAATTAGTGAAATACAAAGACTTGTACAAATCAGTGAAGTAACCCCATCCCCAACGGTCCAAAGATGAAAATCTTTGTAATATTCTGAACCATTCATAAACATCACAGCAAAAATTATTAAAACATTTATAGCTCCTACATAAATAAGGAGCTGCGCAGCAGCTACAAAATATGAGTTCGATAGAATATAGAATAAGGATATACAAAAAAGAACCAATCCCAACGAAAAGGCCGAATAAATTGGATTCGGAAGTAATACTACTGCCAGACTTCCTAATATAAGACCCGATCCTAGAAAGACTAAAAGAAAATCATGTATTGGTCCGGGTAAATCCATTTGATTTTATCAAAAAAATCGAAATATTTCATGTCTTTGTTGACCTGACCAGGAAAAAAGAAGTTATCCTTTTTTTTTTATTTTAACATATACATATTAATTTAATTGAATTTGAATGAATCGGGATGATTTGGATTGATGGAAATACAGGACTGCTTTTTTTTCGTTTCGAAAGCAAAGGTTAAAACTTTATCTTTATATTTTATATTATTAAATCATTACATTATTCGAATAGAAACTCATTTTAAATGAAAATCAAGCCACGACCCTCACCAACTAACCGTTCTTTTGTATTCACCAAGCAAAAACCTCATTCCTTTAACTCCAAAAAATTTCAAAAGCTTTTTTTTTTTTAATTTATAAATGTTTTGTAAATCGAGAGTTTTATACATTGTTGAGTTGAGGTAAATTCGAAGAAATTGTTCGAATTGTGTAATCTTCAATGATTGAGACCGGTAACCGACCTAAAGCAATTTGATTATAATTCAATTCATGACGATTATAAGTAGAAAGCTCATATTCTTCGGACATTGATAAACAATTTGTTGGACAATACTCAACACAATTACCACAAAATATACAAATTCCAAAATCAATACTGTAATTAAGTAATCGTTTCTTTCGAATATCCATTTGCAATTTCCAATCTACAACGGGTAAATCTATAGGACATACACGAACACATACTTCACAAGCAATGCATTTATCAAATTCAAAGTGGATTCGGCCTCGGAAACGTTCTGATGTAATCAATTTTTCGTAGGGGTATTGAATAGTTACAGGTAAACGATTTGCATGGGACAAGGTAATCACGAAACCTTGACCAATGTACCTGGCAGCTCGTATTGTTTGTTGACCAGAGTTCAAGAACCGAGTTAGCATAGGGAACATGTCGGAATATCTATAAATAAATTTACTCGTTTCTTTCTCTTGTTTGAGACAAGTTATGAAGAATAGAATATTCTATTCCTTTACAGTGAAAGAAGTTGGAACGAAGTCGTTAATAATAGATTACCCAAAGAAATAGGTAAAAGAAATTTCCACCCAAGATTTAATAGTTGGTCCATTCTCAGTCTTGGTAAAGTCCATCTTGTTGCAATAGAAATGAATAAGAACAAATAAGTTTTAGCCAGTGTAATAAAGATACCGATTATTGTTCCAAAAACCTTCCCTCTTTGATTTATGTCAAATAACTCAGGACCAAATAGGTTTGGAATAGAAAGATTCCACCCCCCCAAGTAAAGAACTGTTACAAATAATGAAGAAATTAGTAGATTTAGATATGAAGCAACATAAAATAAGCCAAATTTTATACCTGAATATTCGGTTTGATAACCAGCTACTAATTCTTCTTCTGCTTCTGGTAAATCAAAAGGTAATCTCTCACACTCGGCTAGAGAAGAAATTAGAAAAATGATAAACCCTATGGGTTGACGCCACAAATTCCACCCCCAAAAACCATATTTTGATTGTGTTTCAACTATATCAACTGTACTTAAACTGTTAGATAATCATAGTCGACAATAACATCACTGCTTTCATCGCTATTACAGAACCGTACATGAGATTTTCACCTCATACGGCTCCTCATAGGTCACAAATCAATCTAAGAACCTTTCAAATTTATCTTGATGGTAGGATCGATAGAGAATAAAACTCTTATCCTAAGGCCTAGAATTAGACTAATGAAATTCTGTCTGCTATATTTATAATTAGAATAAAAAAGTGCTTCTGAATTGATCTCATATTTTAAGAATTTTCATTTTTCTTTTTTGATTAAAAACTTATCCTTGAATGAGAAAAAATACTTTTTAGAGGAATATCCCATAGATATTTCAACTTCTCGTTTTCGATTACGAAAAAGAATTTAGGCATTGCATAACAAGAATTGGATTTCGTTCCTATTCTCCTTTCTCAGAAAAGAGGTATTACTCGCATTATCAAAAGTAAAAGATTTCTTCGTTTTGATAGTTATTTACTTAATCGGTGGACAGGAACATACTCTGGGTCGAAATCGTGGGGAGTACTTCTTAAGAATTTCTACCAACTTAAAGCCCCAATTCGAATTATTTTTCTATAACAAAAATATCCTATTGGATAATTTTCAGAATCTCCATTACTAATCCTTTGTGTATCTTGGTCTTCCTAACCATCCACTCGTTTTTTTAATCTTTCATTAGGATAATACATCTATGCTATGGTAATAGTATAGAAAAAAACCATACAATTGATCTTTTAAACCCGCTTCAAGTCATGATGACTAATCAGCCAATCTTGGGGTAAACAGCCTTGACTGCTTATGTTTACTTTCACTTAATTCTTATTCTTGTACGTAGGAAATGAGATTTCATTCTTTTAACAGCAAATTTGTAAGCCGTTTTATTTCACTCATAGAACTATCTGGTTTAATTCATCAACTCAATGATGAATAAAAAAATCGATATTCAAATCATTTGACTTTCTTGTTAGAATTAGAAAGAAAAGAAATGGGGGAATTTTTATGTCTCACCGAATCACACGTAGAGATATTGATAATACACATAGAGTTAATGGTATTTCATAACTAATTGATTGAGCAGCAGCCCTTAATCCACCTAAAAAGGAATATTTATTATTTGATCCATATCCTGACATAAGCAATCCAACGGGAGCAAGACTTGAAATGGCGATCCATAAAAAAACACCAATACTAAGATCAGCTAGAATAAAGCGACAACTAAAGGGAATTATTGAATAACTTAGTAAAATGGATATGACTGCTATGGATGGACCAATACTGAATAAACGAGTATCTCCTCTAGATGGAAGAATATTTTCTTTGAAAAGTAGTTTTGTACCATCGGCTAAAGCTTGAAGAATTCCCAAAGGCCCCGCGTATTCGGGTCCAATACGTTGCTGTATCCCTGCGGATATTTCTCTTTCTAACCAAACAATTACTAGAACACCCAGTGTGATTCCTAATACAAGAATGAAAATAGGGACAAGCATCCCTATGATTCCATAAAATTCTTTTAAGGATTCCAATCTGGAAAAAGAATGGATAGCTTCTATTTCTATTATATCAATTATCATTTCAACGATCAACTTCTCCCATAATGATATCTATACTACCTAGTATCGTCATAATATCAGCCAATTTCATTCTTTTAACTAACTGCGGAAGAATTTGCAAGTTGATAAACCCCGGCGGTCGGATTTTCCATCGCCAAGGAAAAACACTCTGATCTCCGATCAGAAAAATTCCCAATTCTCCTTTTGGGGCTTCGACTCTTACATAAAGTTCTTGCTTGGACAATTCAAAAGTGGGAGAAGGCTTTTTACTAATAAATCGATATTCAAAATCATTCCATTCAGGGTCTTTTATTCTATCAAAGCGCCGGCTTTCTAAATTCTCATATGGCCCCCCTGGAATTCCTTCCAAGGCTTGTTGGATTATTTTTATGGATTCTGTCATTTCACTAATTCGTACTAAATAACGAGCTAATGAATCCCCTTCTTTTTGCCATTGAATCTCCCAATCAAATTCGTCATAACACTCATAACGATCAACTTTACGAAGATCCCATTGTATTCCGGAAGCTCGTAGCATTGGCCCCGATAAACCCCAATTTAGTGCTTCTTCTCCGCCAATAATACCTACGCCTTCCACTCGTTCTAAAAAAATAGGATTTCGGGTAATAAGCTTTTGATATTCAGCAACCCCAATTAAAAAATAATCGCAAAAATCCAAACATTTATCTACCCATCCATAAGGTAGATCAGCAGCGACCCCTCCGATACGAAAATAATTATGCATCATGCGCATACCGGTAGCAGCCTCGAATAGGTCATATATCAATTCTCGTTCTCGAAAAATATAGAAAAAGGGGGTCTGTGCCCCAATATCTGCCATAAAAGGGCCAAGCCATAACAAATGGGAAGCGATACGACTCAACTCCAGCATAATAGCTCTAATATAGCTAGCCCTTTTAGGTACTTGAATATTGCCTAGCTGTTCAGGTCCATTTACAGTTATTGCTTCTGTAAACATGGTAGCTAAATAATCCCAACGTGTTACATAAGGCAAATATTGTATAATTGTTCGATTTTCCGCAATTTTCTCCATTCCTCTATGTAAATAACCTAATATAGGTTCACAGTCAATAACATCTTCACCATCGAGAGTAACGATCAGTCGAAGAACACCATGCATTGATGGGTGGTGAGGCCCCATATTCACTATCATAAGGTCATTTCTTGTAATTGGTGTAATCATAAGTTTTTCCCGAGTCAGTCTTCCATGCATTTCTGAAAGTAAAAAGAAGTTCATTCAAATTTAAATGACTAAGCTCATCAAATGGTATCGTGCTTCAAATTAACGCGTTTTTATTTCTCGAATATCCAACTCATCAATTAATTCTTTATAGCGTCCTCTACTTCTTTTTGACAAATAGGCTAGTAGTCGTTGACGTTTTCCCAAAATTTTGCGCAAACCTCTCTGAGATGAAAAGTCTTTTTTGTGCAATTCCAAATGTGAAGTAAGTCTCCTTATCTTCGTGGTGAAACTGAATACTTGAAATTCAACAGACCCTTTACTTTCTTCGTTTTCTTTTTGAGAAATAATCGAAATTACTGAATTTTTTACCATAAAAAAATGCTCCTTTTTCCTTGTACAGATGTGGATTTTACCGATCAGTAATAATAATGCTATTAGTTTTTATGTGGTATATACAATAATTTAATGCAAATAACTCCTAATTTTCTGAATTCAGACCAATCAATCAAATTTGAAATTCTATTTAGATAGGAATAGAAAACGATTGGTACATTTTCGCATCGAAAAATTTAGACCTAAAATTCAGAAGTTTCTGTTAATTCATTTCGAGATCTAATTGAGATATTATTCAAAGTAATTTCATATTGGATACTCGAATGAGATGTGAGATAAGAAAAGCGTATGATCTGTCTATTTGTTTACTTTCATATACCCTAGAAATTATAGAAATTATATTTTATATTCTAGGGTATATAGAAATAGGATCTAGGATATATAGAAAAAGTGTATTATTCACAGAATTTCAATCGCGGATACAGGTGTATTCTTAACATACTGAAACGACTGCCATTATTGGTATCAAACCAATAACGATTCATACAAGCTAAATCTTCTAATCGATAATTAGGCCAAAGAAAGAGCTTTAATTTCATTAATTTATTTTTCTCTCTATTAATATTGTCATGTGAAACTTGGATGCTGTTTGTTACGTTCTTTTCATTCCAAAATACTAGATTTCTATCTATAGAATTTATATTCTTTGAATTGAAACAAATTAGAATTCTCACTTTTCTACGACGTTTAAACGATAAAATAGTTTCCGGAACAAGTAAATAAAAATGCTTTTTGTCTCTATTTGCGGTTATTCTTTGATGTGGTAAAATAGTTTCATCAAAATTTTTCTTAGAAACATATCTTTGCTCTTGATATTTTTGATTAATTTGATGCTTACTCTTATGAAGCAACGAAATACCTATGGTTTGGTACATAATAAATTGTCCGTCTTTTTTGCCAGACAGACGAAGTGGTTCTACAATCAATACTCCTTTCTTCATCAACTCTGAGAGAGTCAAATTCTTTTGAATCAACATTATATCCAAACTCATTTCTCTCTTTTGAATGGAGGATATAGTAATTTTTCTTGGATCTATCAGTCTAAGCAGGAGACAATAGATCTTGATATTATTGATCATTCTTTGATTCAAAGTTGCGTCCCATCTCAATTGAAAAAGCAAATAATGTTTCAGGAAGAAATCTAGTTCTGTTTCTGTATTGCTTTTGTATTGTTTTTTCTTTTTCCCCTTTTTCATGTCCGAGCTTGCATAATTTTCTTCAATATCTTTTTGTTGTGAGAAAACAGATCCGCGATCTCCTTGGCTTATGGGTTCTTCTTCATTTCGATGCTTTTTATTCGATGCTATCAACAAATTTATCTTTTTCTTTTCATTAATATTTATATTTTTACTACTATTTAAATTTAAAAGAAGTAATTTGCTTGGTATAAACCAAGGTTTCATTTTATATGCCTTATAAAGTAACACAAATTCTGGGAAGAGCCAAAACTCCAGATTCGATATAGGACGCTTTAGCCTTTTTTCATTCATTCCCATCCAATCAAAAAACCTTTTGTGGGAATTTTGTGAATTGGTTTCTGGAATCATAAGATAGAAAATATTTTTTTTAGAAATTATTTGAGAGTTGTTAGTACGAATGTGCGCATTTTGATATCTATTGGTATCAATTAGGATCCAGGCCTCAATATCGACTTTTTGTCTAAGATCAAAATTGAAAATTTTCCAACCAAAATATTTTCTATCAGCTGGTTTTTCCATATATGGAATATCAACCTGCCCTAGATCATTTGGAATAGGGATGTTCCTCCGTATATCAAAAAGGTTTTTTTTAGACCTGTTATAAGTATAAGAAATTTCTTGCTTCTTATTTCCTTGAAAGGGAGGTCTATAAAAAAAGCATTCCGGTTTATTTTCATAATTAATAAATTTATATGATAAAAGATTATATATATAGTATTTTCGAAAATTATCTTTTTCAGTAGATAATAAATATACTTCAGATTTTTTTTTGGAACCAACTAAGAGGTCTTTTTCATATGAATGCTGCTTGCTAAAATTTGCCTTTTTGGCTATACAACGCTGGCGAACTCTATTTCGCCATTTTTCTGGTATTAATTTAGACCATCTGATCTGAGATAAATGGTATTGAAAATGCCATTTTAACCAGTTTTTCCATTTATTCGTTTCATAGCGCGGAAGTTTCTTATTTGCTAATTTCGAATGATCCATTCCTTGTCTTTCAAAAGAATCCTTTATTTTAGACTTAAGAAAAGGGGGTATTCTTTGATTTTGATATTGAACAACAGATCTTACCGAGTTACTAATTTTGATTTGTGATAATTTGTAAAATACATATGCTTGTGACATGTAGGATAAGTCATAAAAAATACGTGAATTTTCTTTACTATTTCTAATCTTATCAAGTGGCTTTTTTATAGCCGAAATAAATGAAATTGGAGTTTTCTTTTTTGTATTAATTGTTGCTTGTTTTCTTTCATTATTGTAAATCAATTTATCAATAAATTTTTTTGTTAATTTAAGAAAAAATTCTGTATTTATTCTGGGAATATTAATGATAGATACAAATATATCTGTATAGATTTTTTCAATGAAAATTTTTAAAAGGGAGGGTAATTTACAGATTAATCGAGCATTTTTTCTTTTTAATATTTGCCATTTTTCAAATCTTTTAGCATTATAATTTGTTTTGTTAGGACTAAGATTTTTTATTCTTGGAGTTACTTTTTTTTTCTCTTTTGAGATTTTTTCTATTTGATTTCGGATTGTACTTGTTCTATCAGTGACATCTTTCGTTTTTTTTTCTATCAATGGAGAATTTGTCCAACTCGGAGATGCAATTTGACTAAATGATTCGTGAATTATCTCATTGCTTATCATGGAATCTTTTTCTTCTTTAAGTTCGTTCGATTTATATACTTCTCTTAATCTAAACAATAGAATTGGATTTACTTTTGAAAGTTCTTTTATTATTTTTTTTATAAAAAAAATACCTCCGATAACCCATTTTTTGATTTCTTTTGAAACCTTTCGAAGTAATTTGGTTTTTTCTTTGAAAACTGTTAGAACTCGAAAATACTTCTTTTTTGATTTTGCAATTTGTTTTTTGAATTCCTTAAAAATGGGTTTAAAAAAAGAAGGACGTTTTCGGGGCGGACCAAAAGGAAGTTCTGCTTCCATTCCCCAAATTGTTAAAAAACAAAAATCATCTTTTTCTTTTTTCTTTTTCATTAGATCTTTCTGAGAGGATCGTAGTTTGGATTTGCGCCAAGGTTTCAGACAGAACGGAAACAATATTTTTATCTGAATACCATCTGTCAACCAATTTTTTGGAAATTCTCTTTCGGATAATGGAACCCCATTATAGGTACATTTAAGATGTACCTCTCTATTCCATTCCTGGAAATCCTCAGCCCATTCAGGAAGTTCGAATAGGAGTATACGGCCAATATTTTTTGTAATTATTAATAAAGGTAATAGAATACTTTTTCTAAAAATAGATTGAGTTAGTAACATACAACCTCTTATTACTTGCGCAAGTGGAATGCTATCCCAGGCCTCTGCTATCTCTATTCGAACTTTTTCCTTTCTTTTGTTCTTTTCTTTTTTTTCTTCTCTTTTTGTTTGTTCTTTTGTATACTCTACCATTTTGAATGCTTCTCCCTTACCCACCCAATTTCGAAAAAAAAGTTTAATCAATCCGGAGATATCAAAAGAAAAAAGAGGGAATTTTTGTAGTCTTTCAAAAAAAAGGAGGGAATGCACATTTGCTTGAAACAATTCTGAAATAACTATTTTACGTCTTTGAGCTCGCATAGAACCTTTGATTATATCCCGCCGAAAGTCTG